GAAATAAATCACGAAATTCGAAACTCCCCGTTATCCAATAAAACCCTAAAATGCCTAATAATAAACCAAAATCACCAACACGATTAGTTACAAATGCTTTTTGACAAGCCTTTGCTGCAACAGGTCGTGTGAACCAAAATCCTATTAATAGATACGAACACATTCCAACCAATTCCCAAAAAATATAAATTTGTATCAAATTTGAACTAGTAACTAATCCCAACATGGAAGTACTGAAAAAACTCATATAAGCAAAAAATCTCAAATATCCGTGATCATGAGACATATAATTATCACTATAAATCAGAACCATAATTCCAACAGTAGTGATTAATATTGACATAATAGAAGTAAGTGGATCGATCAAGTATCCGAATTCTAAAGAAAAATCATTATTTATAATCCAAGACCATACATATTGATAGACAGAACTGCTATTTATTTGCTGAATAGACAGATTCAGAGAAAAAATCATGACTATACTTAACAATAAAACGCTCTGAAAAGCCCACATACGACGAAGACTTTTTGTTGCCGTCGGAAAAAGAAGAAGTCCCAACCCTATTAACATAGGAACTGGAAGTGGAAGAAAAGGTATTATCCACGCATATTGATATGTCTGTTCCATAAAAAAAGTTTTTTATTCTTAATTAATTGTTTTCGATTCACCGGATCTTACCTCTTTCGAAAAAAGTCAATAAAAAATCAAGATATGCACTAACTTATTGAATAATTTTATATTAGTATTTATTCTGAGTCTTTTCAAAATCGTTCAAATATTCAAAACAAGAAGTTACAGTTGGTCAAATGATATTACTAAGTGACATATAAAAACGAATACTTATAATAGGAAAATGAAAATATAGCAAGGATAAAAATTTAGGCTAAAAAGAATACTTTATCCTGATATGAATTATAGGATTAACTAAGGGCATTGGTCTAATGAAAAAACCTCTTGATTTTCGTTAGTTTATTTAAACTCATTAACTAATTCATTATGGGATTGATTGTTTTCTATTTCAATCAAAACAATTTATTAGTAAAGTTTAGAAGATTATAGATCTAAAATGAACCTTTTTTATCAAGTTTGACTAAAAAAAGACTCCATTTATTAGGCAAAAGTTTACAATCCTTTGAGGTATTTTATTACATGTAAATAAAGTATAGAATAAGGAAAATAAAGGGTTTTTAGGTTATTTATTTCTTTTATTAAGTTTGATTTAGCAGATTCTAAAGATAGAACTTTGAGAGATAAACAACGAGAACTAAAAGTTCCAAAACAAAAATTTTTTTATTTCGAGTAATTTTTGATCCAATTTTAACGGATATTTGACATATCTATATTTCTTTTTTATGAAGAAAATCTTATTTAGATATATGAAGAGAATCTTATTTAGATAAAAAATATAGAATGAATAAGAAATAAGAATTCGTTTTGAACAATAGATGTCTTTCACATCCAACTATAACAATGAGTAACTTTTAAATGGCAGTTCCAAAAAAACGTACTTCGATATCAAAAAAGCGTATTCGTAAAAATATTTGGAAAAGGAAAGGATATGGGGCGGCGTTAAAAGCTTTGTCATTAGGGAAATCTCTTTCTACCGGGAGTTCAAAAAGTTTTTTTGTACGACAAACAAATAAGTCCTAAAATATCGGAATAATCAGATCAAAAAATCGGCTCATTAATTTGTTAATATCAAAGTGAATATAAAATGAATAATTGGCAGTACCTATTCTAATCAATATGAACTCAATATGAAATAGACCCTTAATTTGAATTTTATAAAAGAATTCTTCTGTTTTCTGAATTCTAAAAAAAAAAAAAAAAAAAAAAAAAAGAAGAAAGAAAAAATACAAAATTTTTTATTGATTTTATTTTTAGTATATTTTCACTCAAATTTTGGTGGTGGGGAGTCTTCTTTTCCCCATCGACCTTTACAAGAATGACAAATTCTTATGTTTCTCGGGAAGGCCAGATATAATATTTTTAGTTCAAATTAATGAAGTGTTTAAACTAATTGATTCCGTGTTAAAAATTTTTGGATAACTTTCTGACTTCTTAATTTATTTACTATATGGAATGAGTTTTCTATATATCTCCAATTTTCAGCCCAATCAATATCAATAAAAGAACTTAATTGTTGCAATGTTATGTACAAAAAATGTGTCAATTTGGAATAATCCAAAATTGACATATTTTAAATTAATTGATCAAATTGATTTTTTGTTTCAAATTTATAAAATCAGATAAACCAGAAAGAATGACAATAAAAGTAAAAAATGAAACTAATGAACCTTCAAATTGACTTTTGAACTCATTTTTTTATCAATTTGAATCTTTACTAAAAAAACTTATTTGATTGAATTGACTTGTTCAATCTCGACGATTGAACATAAATAGGGTATTATGAGTTCGAGCAAGCCGCTATGGTGAAATCGGTAGACACGCTGCTCTTAGGAAGCAGTGCTAGAGCATCTCGGTTCGAGTCCGAGTGGCGGCATGCCATCTTCTAAAAGAGATCCAATAGATCTTATAATAAAAATAAATTAAATTCCCTATTTCTATTTCTTAATTAATATAGGGGATTCCCTCCCCTTTTTTCATTTTTATGATATTTTCAACTTTAGAGCATATATTAACTCATATTTCTTTTTCTATTGTTTCAATTGTAATCACACTTCATTTGATAACCTTATTGGGCAATGAAATCATAAAACCATATGATTCGTCAGAAAAGGGGATGATAGCTACTTTTTTATGTCTAACAGGATTATTAACCACTCGTTGGATTTATTCAGGCCATTTCCCGCTAAGTGATTTATATGAATCATTAATTTTTCTTTCATGGAGTTTCTCCCTTATTCATATAGTGCCTTATTTCAAAATAAGAAAAAATGATTTAACCACAATAACTGCCTCAATTACTATTTTTACCCAAGGCTTTGCTACTTCGGGTCTTTTAAATGAAATATACAAACCCACAATATTAGTACCTGCTCTACAATCGGAATGGTTAATAATGCACGTAAGTATGATGATATTGAGCTATGCGGCTCTTCTTTGTGGATCATTATTATCAGTAGCACTTCTAGTCATTACATTTAGAAAGATTTTTTATAGTTCTAAAAGTAATAATTTATTAAAATTAAATGAGTCGTTTTCATTTGGTGAAATCCAATACAAGAATGAAAGAAACAATATTTTTCAAAAAACTTCTTTTTTTTCTGATAAGAATTATTACAAGGCCCAATTTATTCAACAATTGGATTATTGGAGTTATCGTGTGATTAGCCTAGGATTTATCTTTTTAACCATAGGTATTCTTTCAGGAGCAGTATGGGCTAATGAAGCATGGGGATCATATTGGAGTTGGGATCCAAAAGAAACTTGGGCCTTTATTACTTGGATCGTATTCGCAATTTATTTGCATACTCGAACAAATAAAAATTTGCAAGGAGCAAATTCCGCAATTGTGGCGACTCTAGGCTTTCTTATCATTTGGATATGCTATTTTGGGGTCAATCTATTAGGAATAGGGCTACATAGTTATGGTTCATTCACGTTAACCTATAGTTAAATTCAAGAAAAGTTCTTAAGAATACAAACAGAATGCAATACGGTGTATATAAAGCATCTTGTCTCAACCGGCGAGAACCGTGTGAATCAAGTAGTATAGTGATTCACGCGGTTCTCGCAAAGACCGAGTACATTGGGTAAAATTTTAAATTCATAGTTTGTTTTGACTTTATTTAAAATTTAATTTAAGAGAATAAAAATACTTCTTTTTTTTTTTTTTTTTCATTAGCCAACCAACTCTAAAAATAATAGGAGTTTTTTTTTAGAAAACTATCTATAAAAATAATTAGATAGAATACCTTCAACCTTGTCAACTGATAGTGAAAGAACAAAATCGGGGTACATACCAATACCTATTACGGGTATAAAAATGGAGATGGAAACAAATAACTCGCGCGGTCCAGAATCAAAAACATAAGAGTTTGGAGTATTAAATAACTTGTATCCATAGAATATCTGGCGTGACATAGATAATAAATAAATAGGAGTTAATATCATTCCAATTGCCATTACAAAAGTGATGGCAATTTTGGGCATTAAAAGATATTTTTGGCTGGTAATTATTCCTAAAAATACTAGCACTTCTGCAACAAAACCACTCATACCCGGTAATGCAAGGGAAGCCATGGAAAAACTACTGAACATTGTAAAGATTTTTGGCATGGGGATAGCTACTCCACCCATTTCATCGAGATAAACAAGACGTATTCTATCATAGCTCGTTCCCGCCAAGAAAAAAAGTGCAGCACCAATAAAGCCATGAGAGATTATTTGTAAAATAGCTCCATTGAGTCCCGTATCGGTTATCGAAGCAATTCCTATAAGTATGAAACCCATATGAGATACGGAGGAATAGGCTATTCTTTTTTTTAAATTACGTTGGCCGGGAGATGTTGAAGCTGCATAGATTATTTGTATTGTGCCTACTACCATCAACCAAGGAGAAAATATAGAATGAGCGTGTGGTAATAATTCCATATTAATCCGAATCAATCCATACGCTCCCATTTTTAATAAAATTCCGGCTAGAAGCATACAAGTACTGTAATGTGCCTCTCCGTGGGTATCTGGTAACCATGTATGTAGGGGTAGAATCGGCAATTTGACAGCAAAAGCAATTAAAAATCCAATATAGAATATGATTTCCAAAGCCACAGGATACGACTGATTAACTGATGTTTCAAAATTTAATGTTGGTTCATTCGAACCATATAAACCGACACCCAGAACTCCCATTAAGAGAAAAATGGAACCCCCCGCCGTGTACAAAATAAATTTTGTGGCTGAGTAGAGACGTTTCTTTCCTCCCCACATGGATAGAAGTAGATAAACTGGAATTAATTCTAATTCCCACATGATGAAAAATAGTAAAAGGTCCCGAGAAGAAAATGATCCTATTTGACCACTGTACATTGCTAAC